CATTTATTTATATAATAGTAATATATATATTATATATATAAATAGAGGATAAATATATTTATATAATAAAAAAAATTTATATATATATATATAATAAAATATAGAAAATGAAAAAATATATATAATATAAAGAATAATCTATACAAAAAAAGAAAGCTTTTTAAGAATAAAGTGGAGAAGGTTCTTTTTCAAACCTTTTTTTTGTTTAATGGAACCTAATAAGTATCCCTTTTGATTCGGAGAGATGGCTGAGTGGACTAAAGCGTTGGATTGCTAATCCATTGTACGAGTTAATCGTACCGAGGGTTCGAATCCCTCTCTTTCCCTTTCTCCTTTTGATGATGTGTAATAGATAAAATCCTAATAAAATTAGAGCATTTCCACTAATTAAATAAAGCAATAAAAAACCTTTCTTTTTTATTCTTCACGTCCCGGATTACGTCCTGGATCATTAGATAGGAATCCAAATATGAAGAGAGAAACAAAGAATATAACTACAGTGTATACAAAAAGTTTGAGAGTAAGCATTACACAATCTCCAAGATCTTACTAAAAAAAAAAGAGAATAGATTCTCTATTTTTATATCAAATATCTAATTTTGATACCAAAAAAGAAAAAAAAAAAGTTTCATAAAGTCAGTTGTAATTAAGATAATAGTCGAATCTTTCATATTCAAACAGATTTGCATACCAACATCTAGATATTTTTTTTTTGTGAACTCGAATCTAATTAGGTTCTTTCATTTAGGGAAAAGAGGATAAAATTTAGGAAATAGAAATGATCCAGATTTAGTATGGCTGCCGTCAAGATTTTTTGATCTTTTGAATTGTTGGAAGAACAAAAAACGTGAATTTTTTTTAAGACAGTATTAAGAATTGCATTTTATCGAAAACTTACAGCGGCTTGCCAAACAAAGGCTAAGAGAAGAAAGAAAAGAGGTATTACGGGCATAACATCTACGATTGGATTCAAAAAGGCGTAGGCCTCTGGCAATTTGGCGACTAAAAAAGTGCTTGAAAAAAGGGCAGAATTAAAACAAATACAGATCAAATTAAATATATTAAGCATAACAAAAATTGGTGTTCTTGTGGATAATTTAATTTTGATTGAGTTATTAATATATTTTTTATATAAGGAAAAAATAAAGAAAGATAGTCTAAAAAGACTTTGTTGAACTTACTCAATCAAAAATCCTTTTATTCTCTTATGAGAATTAAAGAAATAATATTTTCATACAATATCTTAATTGAATTCTATGTAATGATCAATAAAGTAAGTTTTATTTGCTATCTACACGTGTTAAAACTCTAGCACCGATGTAACCTATATTTAATTTTGAATTGACGAACAACCAATAGGAATATTACTCTTTTAGTAGTCTTGAATAAAAAGCGAAATGGGGCGTAGCCAAGCGGTAAGGCAACGGGTTTTGGTCCCGCTATTCGGAGGTTCGAATCCTTCCGTCCCAGAGTATAGTCATTACCGAATCAATCTTCTATTGCCTTTGTACACCATCTTTCTCTTTCTGTTTAAAAATCCAATCTTTTTTAAGAATAAAATATTGAAATGAAAAGAAGAATAAACTTATTTTTCATTATTTTAACCGAATTCAAAAAAATCTATATTTATAGATATAAATATAGATTTCTATTCAAACTAATATGGGATTCATTTGAATTCTGACTTAACCTTTACGCGTAAATTCACTATTCCATTCATAGAGAAAGAAAAGGTATAGATTACGATATACTGACTGAACTATGACTATTCATGATTCCATAATTGAATCAATTACACAAACTAGAGGAATGTTATGGTAAAACATCGTTTAAAACGATGTGGTAGAAAGCAACGCGCGACTTGAATTGAAGGACCTGATCTGCTGTGGGTTTTTTCATCCGCCACTTTTTATATTTTTATATAGGAATATAGGTGCTCTTGGCTCGACATTTTGTATTCTATTTTACTCGAGTCCTACACCTTTTTGGAATATAAAAAAGAGTACAGGATGGAGCTCAAGGAGAATAGAAAGTTTTTATTCCTTTCGCAGGAGTAAGGATCTAAAGTTAGTGCGAATCAATAAGTTGGAACAACTTCGTAAGTCTTTTTATATTGAAAAAAGTCCTTTCAAGCAATTTTATAATGGAAGGGGGGAAATTTTCTGAAAATTTTAAAATTCTTTGAATCAAAAGTCTATCATGCGTGAATCAAGCGTTTGTATTATTCTTTGTATAGAAAGAAAAGACATCATAAACAAAATAAGGGGCTTGTTCCTGCCCTTTTTTAATAAAACGATTCAAGCTCACCGAAGTCATGTCTAAACCTAAAGATTCAAAGTAAGGATAAAGAATCCCGAAACAAGGAAATCCAGTTTTCAATTGTTTGAAAAAATAGATCAGAATGAAGAATCAAAATAGATTCTAAAAAAGGAGCTCAACCAACAAGAAAAGTTCATGATATTTAAAATAAGGCAGGGATTATAAGGCAGGGATTTGTACGGAATTAAGTCTTAATAAAATGAAATTTAATTAATGAAATATAAAAAAGAGGATGTGAAAGACTCGTATATAGCTTGATATCAAATTTTATCTATTCTTATCTTTCCTCCTCTTTCACTTCCATCATATTTATTTTGATTTATTAGTATTCCTCCTAAGATACGAATACTAAAAAAAAACCTGCGAACAACTATTATGTTTTATAATCATAAACAAATTTATGAAAAAAAAATTGGATCTAGATTATATAAATTCGAATTTTTTTATAAATACAAAATTTTACTGTATAGAAAAAAATACTGTATATAAAATAGAAAATAATATATTAATTCTGAATAAAACTAATATATATATTATTATATGAATAATTTATTCATCATAAAAAATGAAAGGCCATAAAAAGTGGGTCTAAAAAAGTATAAAAAGATTTGAGATTATCTTAACTGGCTTAGTTTTCATTCATTGTATGAACTAACAAACCAAGGGGTTAAGCTTTTTTATTTATTTTTTCTATTCGTTTCACTATATGAAAAATTCATAATCATATTGACAACATTGTATGGACCAAATATAATTCTCTCATAGATAAATGGATCTATTTATCCCTGACGCATACACGACTGGATTTTTTTCTTTATTCTGGTTGTATCTACATATTTGCAGTACGTTCTTTTTTTGTTTTTTGGGGTTGCTAACTCAACGGTAGAGTACTCGGCTTTTAAGTGCGACTAGCATCTTTTACACATTTGTATGAAGAAAAGGATTCGTCCAAATCTGCGGTAGAGTTTGTAAGACCACGACTGATCCTGAAAGGAATGAATGGAAAAAATAGCATGTCGTATCAAGGGAGAATTCAGATAACATTTTTTTGCTTTCCTGATCGGTACAACCCTTTTTTGATGTAAAAAAAAAATAATTCCAATTTGGGTCAAGTGAATAAATATAAATGGATGGATAAAAAACCAGTTTTCCTTATTCCAGGAAAAAAAAAAGAAACGAGCTTCCATTCGTAATTTGAAAAATTACCCGAACTAATTAAATGTTAAAAATAAATTAGTGCCTAATACGGGTATGGGAAGGCATTTTTTTCTTGCGTGTTATTATCAATTTTTTCATAAGTCCTAATTATTTTTTTAACTAGTCCATTTGGATTAGGTTGGAGTGTGTAAAAGAAGCAGTATATTGATAAAAAATATATATATATTTCCAAAATCAAAAGAGCGATTAGGTTAAAAAAATAAAGGATTTCTAATAATCTTGTTTTGTTATTCTATAATATAACGAACAGAAACCTATTAAAGATAGAGAATCCGGTTAGCAGTCTACCTGTTTATGAGGTATCTATTGCTTTCGTAGTCTAATACCTTATTTTGACTGTATCGCACTATGTGTCATTTCAGAACTCAAGAAAATAAAGACTTTACCTTCGGTTCAAATCGAATTTCAATCCAAATGGAGAAATTGCAAGGATATTTAGAGTTCGATGGGGCTCGGCAACAGAGTTTTCTATATCCACTTTTTTTTCGGGAGTATATTTATGTACTTGCTTATGATCATGGTTTAAATAGATTAAATAGAAATCCCTCCATTTTCTTGGAAAATACGGATTATGACAAAAAATATAGTTTACTAATTGTGAAACGCTTAATTTTGCGAATGTATGAACAGAATCGTTTGATTATTCCCACTAAGGATTTGAACCAAAACTCCTTTTTGGGGCATACCAGTCTTTTCTATTATCAAATGATATCCGTTTTATTTGCAGTGATTGTAGAAATTCCATTTTCCCTAAGATTAGGATCCTCTTTTCAAGGAAAACAATTAAAAAAATCTTATAATTTACAATCAATTCATTCAATATTTCCCTTTTTAGAAGACAAATTAACACATTTTAATTATGTGTTAGATGTACTAATACCTTACCCCATCCATCTAGAAATCTTGGTTCAAACCCTACGTTACCGGGTAAAAGATGCCTCTTCTTTGCATTTTTTTCGGTTCTGTTTATACGAGTATTGCAATTGCAATTGGAAGAATTTTTATATAAAAAAAAAATCAATTTTGAATCCAAGATTTTTCTTGTTCTTATATAATTCTCATGTATGTGAATACGAATCGATCCTTTTCTTTCTACGCAATCGGTCTTCGCATTTACGATCGACATCTTATGAAGTCCTTTTTGAACGAATTTTATTCTATGGAAAAATACAACATTTTTTAAAAGTTTTTGTTAATAATTTTCCGGTGATCCTAGGGTTGCTCAAGGATCCTTTCATACATTATGTTAGATATCACGGAAGATGCATTCTGGCAACAAAAGATACGGCGCTTCTGATGAATAAATGGAAATATTATTTTGTTAATTTCTGGCAATGTTATTTTTCCGTATGGTTTCAATCGCAAAAGGTCAAGATAAATAAATTATCTAAAGAAAATTTAGAGTTTCTGGGTTATCTGTCAAGTTTGCAATTAAACCCTTTAGTGGTACGTAGTCAAATGCT